CACTTTTTTTTATAGATCGTTCGGCAAAGTTTTTTTTATTTAAAATTTCACTATTTCAATTTAAAATTTTATTTTTAAATTGAAATAGAAATGAAAAATATCTTCATTTCGAAATTCTCTTGGATTTTAGTTGAGTAATGTATTCTATGAATAATAAATATATATGAAGAATACTCTTTCAATCAAAGAAATATTTCAATTATTTCCGTGTTCGTATTTTGAAAGTAAAAAAAGTAAAAGGAATACAAATGGTAGGAAATTTATTCCAACTGAATTCTTCATAAATTTTCTATTTCGATGAACTGACTCTTACCAAAGTTAGATATGGACCATGAGGAAGAACGGAACTTTTTTTTTTATTTTGTTTACCTCTTTACTGTTCAAAGATCAAAGAGAAAACAATTCGGTTATTCCATTACGTGGATACACATTGGGAAACAACATAGTAGTTGTCCAACGAGATACTGCACATACTAAAATATTGTCTTGGGCGAGTCACATATTGCGCCGCTTGTTTTAGTTTTACTATTTTAGAAATTTTATTTTTGTTTTGCTTGTTTTATTGAACCCATTTCATATCATGGTTCAAACGTTAAAAGTCGACGGGTTTTACTAATCCTTTTCGAAATCCGAAGAAGTTCCCATGGATCATTTGTCAACTCCTCAATCAATGACTTCTTCGATAGGTATAATAAAATAATCTTTTAGTTAGCATTCCGACGAAGAAGTCATTGATTCTTTCGATCGGGATTCATATTGAAAATAATCAGAAATCTAGGAATTCTAATCGTAAAAGTCGCTTTCGATTATTTCAAATTAATTTAATTGAAAACAAATTAAATACAAATAGATAAAGCAAAGAAATAGAATTGGGATACTATATAATATACATTATCACTATATATATTATATATACGTAATTTAATCGATTTCTATATATATAGAAAAGGAATATGATGATACTATTGTAGATTGATCTATATTAATCTATATTAAATTAACCCGCATTACAATACAACTTTATACACTACAATAACAATACTAGATAGTATGGTAGAAAGAAATATCTGAATCTTTCTACCATACTATCGTATCCCATAGAATACGACCGATTCTAGTCTGCCCATTTCATTTAAGACGCGAAATTTTTATCCTTTTCTTCTCTGCAATTATTGATAAGAAATAAAAAATCAAGTTTAATTCAAATTAATCACCTTGGCTGACTGTTTTTACGTATATTATAAGTAAAAAAGCAGTAGGAACTAGAATAAACAGTGCAGTAGCAATAAATGCGAGAATATTTACTTCCATAATCTCATTGTTTAATTTTTCTTTAATTCGCAATAACTCGGGAGTTAATCCCATAGAGATAATAAACCTTTCGCCTGTAAATTCAATGGGATGCATTACATCTCGATGATATCGAATCGGATCAATATCATGAATAACAATATCGGAGCTATCAAATCGATTCATCGTCAAGAATTGAATAGTATAACATAGGATGATCTTTTATCCATACTGAACTCAAAATTTGATTCCCGATACAATCAATAATTCCTTTATTTATTTATCATTCTTTTCCATTCTTTCTTTTCTATAACCTACCGCCCTCTTTGTACAATCATCTGATGAAGTATCATCTAACCGCCTTTCCACTTACCATTGGTTCTAAACAAACCCCAACAAACAATAGAAGCTCAATGAAAAAAAAAGGAAGGAGCTAAGTTATAAACTCCTTTTTTTAATGATCCAATCTTCTTGGAAAACAAAAGAAGTATGATAAAGACGAGTACAAATTCCGGTATAAAAAAATCGAATATTCCATCAAATTAACTATTTTTTTATATATTTATATATAAATTTAAAAAGTTTGTTCTTTCAAGGAAAAACCCTTATCAAATAAAAAAAAAAAATTCATTACCTCGCTAATAAAAAAGTGATCCTTGTTTGATCTTTATTTTTTGAATATCCTCTTTCATTGGATTAGTAATGGGACGCATATATCAAAAGTTCAATGCGAAATTTGAATGAGATAGATTATTTCAAATTAGTAAAATTTGAAATTGAGGTTACACAAAATAGGGCCCGAAAAGGATATACTTTTATTTTAATCTTAAAAAAAAAGTATTCTATACTATTCTATACACAGTAACTATGTTCAATTTTTTTTATATTGTACAAATTCCATTTATGTATGTACTCCCGGGAAACATACAATACTCTACTCTATTTCATATTTCACAGATCGGGAGTAATTGAAAAAGCCAGACCCAGTACAGTACGGTATCCCGTGGAATCCTGAATCTGATGCTAATAATATAATAATTGTACTAATCCACATATGCCTCTCTCCCATCAATCGAATCGGTACTAGTCGAAGAAATGGAAATTCCCCCATTTGGTTGATGATAAATGTGAAACGAAAAAGAAAAAAAGAAGAGGGATCGCTGTTGGGAATGAAATTATGTTATTTGGACTTCTTTTCACAAAAAATAGAGAGATGAATTGATATAGTTTTTTATTGGATTTGGATTCGTCGGGACTGACGGGGCTCGAACCCGCAGCTTCCGCCTTGACAGGGCGGTGCTCTGACCAATTGAACTACAATCCCAAGTAAATACCATAATAAAATAAAGTATACATATTTTTATGATTTCATTCTAACCCTTTCAATTTCGATTCGAATTGGCGTGTTGTAACAGAGCTGCGAGTGTGATATATCGATACCCATATGGATATGTACTTTAGTTAGAGCAGCCGGTATTACTAGTAATCCTTTCGTTATTGCCAAATCAATTGGATAATCACTCGTTCAATCAAAAAAGTTTTTTTTTTTTTTATTTACTCTTTTCCTTAAACTTTACTTTATAGTTACGGATCCTGATATGAATCTAGATCATTAGCAAGATCAGAATTTCTTGTAAAAAGAGAGTAAAAGTGGTATAGATATATCATAAAATGGATTTCTTCCGTATTGGGATTGGGGGATCGGGCATTTCTGGAGAGCAACAAATGGGTTATATTATATCATTTCATGGCGGATCGGCAAATTATTGGGCCGAGCTGGATTTGAACCAGCGTAGACATATTGCCAACGAATTTACAGTCCGTCCCCATTAACCGCTCGGGCATCGACCCAGGAAGAATCAATTCCAGGCTTATTGATAATCCACGATCAACTTCCTTTCGTAGTACCCTACCCCCAGGGGAAGTCGAATCCCCGCTGCCTCCTTGAAAGAGAGATGTCCTGAACCGCTAGACGATGGGGGCAGACTTGCACGACCGCCATCATACTATGTTCATAGTATGAATAGTTTTTTAAAATTGTCAATATAATGGAATGGTATGACTCGATACGAAGGATCTTTCCGTCTTTCACGATTCTTTCTATACAATTTTTTTCGATAAAAGTTTGGTTCAAAGGCCACGCCGAATCTCTTTATCCGAATCTCTTTCGATAAAAGTTTGGTTCAAAGGCCACGCCGAATCTCTTTATCCGAATCTCTTTATCAATGATTCAATGAAATATCTTGGATCTATGTTAAATTAGTGGATACATGTATCACTCAAATGAATTTAGTTATGATGTCAATTAGGATAGTCTTGAAACAATTCATTGTATTGATATTTATCAAATCCAATATCAATAAACCGTTTTATTTTACCTATATTATATACTCTATATTAAATTATATGAAATTATTTAATTTACTTTTACTGGATAAAGAAAATTTTTCATTCCTGAATGAACCCTTATACTTATTATAAGATATATCTATGTACATCTATTATAATAAGTATATATACTAAACTCATAGTGTCTTTATTCAGGAATTGGATCAAACAAGCCCTTTTAACTCAGTGGTAGAGTAACGCCATGGTAAGGCGTAAGTCATCGGTTCAAATCCGATAAGGGGCTTTGATTTTTTCATAAATCATAAAACTCCGGCAGTAGTATTCATATTTGAAGTGCAAATAAAGATATTGTTGATCTTTGTAATAAAGTAATAAAAAAAAAGTAACAAACCGTATAATTTAATATTTTAATATAGAATCAAAATTATAACATTATAATTAATTATAGTATGGTTATAAATTTGCTATTTTAATAAATTTAATATATTATTAAATGTAAGGATAAGTTTAAATGTAAGGATAAGTCGTCTCGTTAAATCTTCAAATATTACTATTCCTTTCCTATTTTCCATTATTCCAATTAAATCGATTAGAAATCAACAAAATAAAAAGTAAGTGGACCTAACCCATTGCATCATAATTATATCCACTATTCTGATATTAAAATTCGATAGAGATGAAATTGGATCTTTTTTTTCTTTGGACTACGCGGGAATCAGTCGATATATCCGATTTAATCTTCTTGTTCCTAAACGTTCTATAGGAATAAATTAGGAATGAATAAATTACTATTCCCTTCCTTTACCGAGAAACATTTATTCCAAGTCACAACATACGAGCCATTTTAAATATCTTTCTTTGATTCCAATTCCAGAACACAAGATCCGTTTTATTAGTTATATCTTATATATCTATTTATATATCTAGCAAATCTATTTATATATCTAGCAAATCTATTTATATATCTAGCAAATCTATTTATATATCTAGCAAATCTATTTATATATCTAGCAAATCGCTATTTCATGTACTAAATATTTCCATCCATATTGATACATGCAATATTTTTGTTCCGACAACGTAATGGGGAATGTATGCGAGAAGGGTACTTTCATTTCGAGTCTCATATTATTTAATATTTAATTAACTAATATGTATTTAATTCAATACAATATATTAATTAATTCAATACAATATATTAATTAATTCAATACAATATATTAATTAATTCAATACAATATATTAATTAATTCAATACAATATATTAATTAATTCAATACAATATATTAATTTAATAATAGGAAATTTATTAAAAGAAAATAAAAGAGTAAAGTAGAAAGTAATAAAATATATGATACTTA